AATGTGGATATCATTTGAAAATGAGTAGTTCAGATAGAATCGAGCTTTCGATTGATGCAGGTACTTGGGATCCTTTGGATGAAGACATGGTCTCTCTTGATCCCATTGAATTTCATTCAGAGGAGGAACCTTATAAAGAGCGCATTGATTCTTATCAAAGAAAGACGGGATTAACTGAGGCTGTTCAAACAGGCACAGGTCAACTAAACGGTATTCCTATAGCAATTGGGGTTATGGATTTTCAGTTTATGGGGGGTAGTATGGGATCCGTAGTAGGCGAGAAAATCACCCGGTTGGTCGAGTATGCTACCAATAAATTTCTACCTCTTATTCTAGTATGTGCTTCCGGAGGCGCACGGATGCAAGAAGGAAGTTTGAGTTTGATGCAAATGGCTAAAATATCTTCGGCTTTATATGATTATCAATCAAATAAAAAGTTATTCTATATATCAATCCTTACATCTCCTACTACTGGTGGGGTGACGGCTAGTTTTGGTATGTTGGGGGATATCATTATTGCTGAACCCAATGCCTACATTGCATTTGCGGGTAAACGGGTAATTGAACAAACATTGAATAAGACAGTACCTGAAGGTTCACAAGCGGCTGAATATTTATTCCATAAGGGCTTATTCGATACAATCGTACCACGTAATCTTTTAAAAGGCGTTCTGAATGAGTTATTTCAGCTCCACGCTTTCTTTCCTTCGAATAAAAATGGAATCAAGTAGACCTTTAAGGTCAATTATTTTTTTGTGGCGAACAAGCTGTTAGTTTATCAGACATATATTCCATGTAGAAAAATTAAAGTAATAAGTACATTTTTTTAGTTCTACATTCCTTGCACTTATTATATACTCATTTATAGTATAATTATATACGACTTAAAATTAATAACGAATTTTAAATTTTAAATATATAATATTAAGAATAACAGGTACAAATATTAAACCGAGGTACCCATTCTATGACAACTCTCAACTTACCATCTATTTTTGTGCCTTTAGTGGGTCTAGTATTTCCGGCAATTGCAATGGCTTCTTTATCTCTTCATGTTCAAAGAAACAAGATTTTTTAAACCCGATGCGACCCAATCTCAGCCATTTTTTTCAAGACGTAGATTAGACATGGATCATAAAATGGATATCCATTTAGTAGAATATCGTATAAGATGTGCCTTCTTCCGAACATGAATTAAATGTAAATGAAAGAGCTCTTATGCATGTGGACTATGTTATATGTTTAAAATAATTATAGCTATTTAAAAATAGATCAGGATCCGCAGATCTCTGAAATGTAAAGTCAATGAAATGCATGTCACTATCTCTATCTATAGGAGATCATATAAAGGGGATACTAGTATTTTACATCTAGCCAATTCGATGAATTATGCCTAAAGGTTCCCATCAGAATAGTGCTAGTTGATGAGAGTTACTTCGAAAAAAAGAGTAAAGTCAAATTTTTTGGGGGTTATTCTCTCAATTTCAATAAAATGCAACCGGATCTAGTATGAGTTGGCGATCAGAACATATATGGATAGAACTTATAACGGGGTCTCGAAAAACAAGTAATTTCTGCTGGGCCTTTATCCTTTTTTTAGGTTCATTAGGATTCTTGTTGGTTGGAACGTCCAGTTATCTTGGTAGGAATTTGATATCTTTATTTCCGTCTCAGCAAATCATTTTTTTTCCACAAGGGCTCGTCATGTCTTTCTATGGCATCGCAGGTCTCTTTATTAGTTCCTATTTGTGGTGCACAATCTCCTGGAATGTAGGTAGTGGTTATGATCGATTCGATAGAAAGGAAGGAATTGTGTGTATTTTTCGTTGGGGATTTCCTGGACAAAATCGTCGCATCTTCCTTCGATTCCTTATGAAAGATGTTCAGTCCATCAGAATAGAAGTTAAAGAGGGTATTTATGCCCGGCGTGTCCTTTATATGGACATCCGAGGCCAGGGAGCTATTCCCTTGACTCGTACTGATGAGAATTTGACTCCACGAGAAATTGAACAAAAAGCTGCGGAATTAGCCTATTTCTTGCGTGTACCGATTGAAGTATTTTGAAATGAACTGAAAATTATTTCTCATCAGGAGGTAAAAAATAAAAAAAATACTAGCGGCATCTCCTATATCACACTATCCCATTTCGGGATTAGGTCTAATTTTTTTTTATTTCTTCATTCGAATTTGAGACGGACTCTTATTCTATTTGGATATTCTTTATATATTCAAGGACTAACCATAACCAATACATCACAAATAAAAAACAGTGAATAGATTCAAAGGAAAGATACCTTGTAATAGAACTCATTGCTTGATAGAAATATTGGATCGCATAGAGTTTACAAACGAGGTGGGTTCATTAAGAATTCACAGATGAAAAAAATGGAAAAAAAGAAAGCATTCATTCCCCTTCTATATCTTGCATCTATAGTATTTTTGCCTGGGTGTATCTCTCTTTTATTTCATAAAAGTCTAGAATCCTGGGTTACTAATTGGTGGAATACTAGGCAACCCGAAACTTTCTTTAATATCATTCAAGAAAATAGTATTCTAGAACAATTCATAGAATTTGAGGAACTCTTCCTGTTGAACGAAATGATAAAGGAATATCCGGAGCCACATCTACAAAAGCTTAGTATAGGAATACACAAAGAAACAATCCAATTGATCAAGATGCACAATGAAGATCGTATCGATATGATTTTACACTTCTCGACAAATATAATATGTTTCGTTATTCTAAGCGGTTATTCTATTCTGGGTAATGAAGAACTTGTTATTCTTAACTCTTGGGTTCAGGAATTCTTATATAACGTAAGCGACACGATCAAAGCTTTTTGTATTCTTTTATTAACGGATTTGTGTATTGGATTCCATTCGCCCCATGGTTGGGAACTAATGCTTAGCTCTATCTACAAAGATTTTGGATTTGCTCATAACGATCAAATTATATCTGGTCTTGTTTCCACTTTTCCAGTCATTTTAGATACAATTTTCAAATATTGGATCTTCCATTATTTAAATCGTGTATCTCCATCACTTGTAGTGATTTATCATTCAATGAATGACTGAAAAATGATTCACTGATATTAATTATTAATCCGATTATAATGTTTGTTACTTTGTACATAAAGAAGTACATAAAGAAAGCGTTCAAAAAAGTACTTACTCTTTCTATTTCTCCAGAGGATTTCTCTTATATTCGAGTAAACTTATTTCCGTACATAGCAGAATCGTGGATAGGGAACTATACTAGCAACCTACCTAATTTATTGTAGAAATTTTGGGCTCAATGATTGGACCATGCAAACTAGAAATACCTTTTCTTGGACAAAGGAACAGATTACTCGATTCATTTCCGTATCGCTCATGATATATATAATAACTCGGACATACATTTCAAATGCATATCCCATTTTTGCACAACAGGGTTATGAAAATCCAAGAGAAGCGACTGGGCGTATTGTATGTGCCAATTGCCATTTAGCTAATAAGCCCGTGGATATTGAGGTTCCCCAAACGGTACTCCCCGATACTGTATTTGAAGCAGTTGTTCGAATTCCGTATGATATGCAACTAAAACAAGTTCTTGCTAATGGTAAAAAGGGGGGTTTGAATGTGGGGGCTGTTCTTATTTTACCCGAGGGATTTGAATTAGCTCCTCCCGACCGTATTTCTCCCGAGATGAAAGAAAGGATAGGCAATCTGTCTTTTCAGAGCTATCGCCCCACAAAAAAAAATATTATTGTGATAGGTCCTGTTCCTGGTCAGAAATATAGTGAAATAACCTTTCCTATTCTTTCTCCCGACCCCGCTAGTAAAAGGGATGTTCACTTCTTAAAATATCCCATATATGTAGGCGGGAACAGGGGACGGGGACAGATTTATCCCGACGGAAGCAAGAGTAATAATACAGTTTATAATGCTACAGCAGCAGGTATAGTAAACAAAATTATACGAAAAGAAAAGGGGGGATACGAAATAACCATAGTGGATCCATCGGATGGACGTCAAGTGGTTGATATTATCCCTCCAGGGCCAGAACTTCTTGTTTCAGAGGGTGAATCTATCAAACTTGATCAACCATTAACAAGTAATCCTAATGTGGGTGGATTTAGTCAGGGAGATGCAGAAATAGTACTTCAAGATCCATTACGTGTCCAAGGACTTTTGTTCTTCTTGGCATCTGTTATTTTGGCACAAATCTTTTTGGTTCTTAAAAAGAAACAGTTTGAGAAGGTTCAATTATCTGAAATGAATTTCTAGATCCAAAAATTTTTCAACATCAAGTTAGTAAAAAGAACCGTATTTTTTCGGGGCATTATTAGTCTTCCTAGTCTTGGACACAAGAAAGGGATGAAGAAAATTCCCCTTCTTGTGTCCAAATAATAATGAGTCTTCATACCAGTTTCTCAAAGATTCCTATCCTTAGTTTCTATTTTTTCAGGTTTCTCATAATTTTTTTGGTACTTAGTACTTTATGTATAATGTATAATAAAGTAGTGGGCAAACAAAAAAGAGAGGTCATTTTAGATTTTATAGAACTTAGTCAATGAACTTAGAAAGATAGATACTACCTAGGCCAGATGGTCGGAATTAAACAATTAAGTTCATTTTTCAAAACATCATCAGAAAAAACAAATGGGGTTTTAGGAAACATTGGAAAGGAAAAGGGGATCCATTTGTTTTGTTAATTATCTGAATAAAAGGTTTTGATTATTAAGAACTCACCAGGATCGTTCCCTTCGAATCAGACAAAGAAAGAAGGGGACTGGTGAGTTCTTACGCTTTCATGTCTACAACTCAGTTCATCCGATTACTACAGGGATGAACCCAATCCTGAATATGAACCATAAAAGAAAATACCTAGTAACCCGATCACAGGAATACCAGTTACAGTACCTATTAGCCAAAGAGGAATCCTTCCAGTAGTATCGGCCATTTATCCCACTTCCCTCCACATTTTATCAAGTGGTCATGCTAGAGACATAAACAGT